TGTCTTTTTCGTTCCATGTTGCAATATAAACGTATTATTTGATTATACGATACAAGGTTATACGAGAACGAATTCTTTATTTATTTATAGGAAGAAAGAACTATTTCTCTTTTCGATGAGAATTTGTATTTTAATTGAAAAAAAAAGGATTCTTTCTCTCTCGGATTCCAAAAAAAAAAATAGAATCATTTCTTTCAATACTCACTTGTTCTTAGTTAACAATCCTAATCCTCATATGCTTAATTCTGATAGGAAATCAAATAGTAAAATAATTATTCATCGAATGACTATTCATCTATTGTATTTTCATCAAATAGGGGGCAGGAAGACTCTATGGAAAAATGGTGGTTCAATTCGATGTTGTCTAATGACAAGTTAGAACATAAGTATGGTTTAAGTAAATCAATGGAAAGTCCTGATGCTATTGGCCATACCAGTGGAAGTGAAGAACCCCTTCTAAATGATACGGAGAAAAATTGGAGTGATAGTGTTAGTTATAGTTTCAGTAATGTTGATTATTTATTTGATATCAGGGATATTTGGAGTTTGATCTCTGATGACACCTTTTTAGTTAGGGATAGTAATGGTGACAGTTATTCCGTATATTTTGATATTGAAAATCATAGTTTTGAGATTGACAATGATATTTCTTTTCTGAGTGAATTAGAAGGTTTTTTTTCTAGTTTTTTGAATAGGGGGTCTAAGAGAAACAATCACTACTATTATCATTACATGTATGATACTCAATCTAGTTGGACTAATCACATTAATAGTTGCATTGATAGTTATCTTCGTTTTGAAGTCAGTATTAATAGTTCCATTTCAGGTGGTACTGACAATTACCGTGTCAGTTACATTTATAGTTTCATTTGTACTGAAAATGTAAGTGGTAGTGAAAGTGGAAGTTTTAGTATAAGAACTCATAATAGTGGCAGTGATTTCAATATAAGAGGAAGATCTAATGATTTCGATATAAATAAAAAATACGGACATTTATGGGTTCGATGCGAAAATTGTTATTGTTATGGATTAAATTATAAAAAACTTCTTAGATCAAAAATGAATATTTGCGAACAGTGCGGATATCATTTGAAAATGAGTAGTTCAGATAGAATCGAACTTTCGATTGATTCGGGCACTTGGGATCCTATGGATGAAGATATGGTTTCTACGGACCCCATTCAATTTCATTCAGAAGAGGAACCTTATAAAGATCGTATTGATTCTTATCAAAGAAAGACAGGTTTAACTGAAGCTGTTCAAACAGGCATAGGTCAACTAAACGGTATTCCCGTAGCAATTGGGGTTATGGATTTTCAGTTCATGGGAGGTAGTATGGGATCTGTAGTAGGTGAGAAAATCACTCGTTTGATTGAGTATGCTACTAATCGATCTCTACCTGTCATTATTGTGTGTGCTTCTGGAGGAGCACGCATGCAAGAAGGAAGTTTGAGCTTGATGCAAATGGCTAAAATATCTTCTGCTTCATATGATTACCAATCCACTAAAAAGTTATTCTATGTATCAGTCCTTACATCTCCTACAACCGGTGGAGTAACAGCCAGTTTTGGTATGTTGGGAGATATCATTATTGCTGAACCTAATGCGTACATTGCATTTGCGGGTAAAAGAGTAATTGAACAAACATTGAATAAGACAGTACCCGATGGTTCACAAGCGGCTGAGTATTTATTCCATAAAGGCTTATTCGACCCAATCGTACCACGTAATCCTTTAAAAGGTGTTCTAAGTGAGTTATTTCAGCTCCACGGTTTCTTTCCCTTGAATCAAAATTCCAAAAATTAAAGTATAGCACTAGATTCAGTTATTTTATTTGTAGCAAACAAATATTTAGTTCATCGTAATAAAAAAACTAAGAAAAATGTTCTTTGGTGATATAAGTTACACTTTCTAGTAAGAGTCAGAGATTTCGGATAATTTTTTTTCTTCCAGATCCGGATCCATTTTTTATCTTACCTCTATTCATGATTAGGTATTATGAACCTCTATCAACAGGATAAAATAAAAAAGTGAATTTCTCTCTTTCCGAGGAATTCCAATTTAGGGAAATAAAAAGAATTTTATCTGGCTATCTTACGTATTAATTAAGATAGACAATAATGAAAAAAAAATATAAAATATGGAATAATTTCCATATCTATCGCATTTTTACTATGAATCCCCGTTTGTTGGATCTATTATTTAGAGTCGCGAATTCATAATGAACTTCATTTTCATAAGAAACTCCTTATTAGATTGTAAAGAAAGATAGAAAGAACATAAGGATGGGAGAAGAAGAATAATAAAATTTGTAAAAGAAGATTATCCTATCTATATTCGTGTAGAAAGATGAATAGGTACACTTAATTTAGTTCTACATTTTTGCACTTATTATCTATCCTTTTTTTTTATTTTATTAATATTTCTAAATAATATATTTATATTATTTAGAAATATTCTATTATTTAGAAATTCGAAATTATATATTTATATATACCGAAATTATATATTTATATATACTTAGTAGTATTATAGTATTTTATTATAGTATTTTGTACTATATATAGTATTTTTGAATAGTATTATTCAAACTTCATATTATCTAAAATACAATAGTCAATATTACTTAATATTACTTAGTATAGATATACTTATCATATCATAAGATATCTTTCTAATTTCTAATAGATACAAATATATAGATACAAATATTAAATCGAGGCACCCATTCTATGACAGATCTCAACTTACCCTCTATTTTTGTGCCTTTAGTGGGCCTAGTATTTCCGGCAATTGCAATGGCTTCTTTATCTCTTCATGTCCAAAAAAATAAGATTGTCTAGATCCAATGGGACTAAATCTTATCAATTTATTTCAACACTGGATCATAATACAGATATTTATTTAGTGTAATATGGTACGATATGTGGCTCTTTCCACACACAACTACAACTGAAAGAACTGTTATGCATGCGGATACATGATACCCGCATAAATGCATGTATATATATGCAGGGTATACCTGGTATAAAAACGGATCAGTGAATATTTTTAATAGAAAGTCAATGTATCTAACCAATTACTCCACATCAGAATAGTGCTAGTTGATGAAAGTTACTTCGGGATCAAGAAAGGTAAAGTCAAATTCATTTGGGTTATTCTCTCAATTCCAATCGAATGCAACTGGATCTAGTATAGTATGAATTGGCGATCAGAACATATATGGATAGAACTTATAAGGGGGTCTCGAAAAACAAGTAATTTTGGCTGGGCCTGTATCCTTTTTTTAGGTTCACTAGGATTCTTAGCGGTTGGAACTTCCAGTTATCTTGGTAGGAATCTGATATCCGTATTTCCATCTCAGCAAATTATTTTTTTTCCACAAGGAATCGTGATGTCTTTCTACGGAATCGCGGGTCTATTCGTTAGCTCCTATTTGTGGTGCACAATTTTGTGGAATGTAGGTAGTGGTTATGACCGATTCGATAGAAAAGAAGGAATTGTGTGCATTTTTCGTTGGGGATTTCCTGGAATAAATCGTCGCATCTTCCTTCGCTTCCTTATGAGAGATATCCAATCAATCAGAATTGAGGTTAAAGAGGGTCTTTATCCTCGTCGTGTCCTTTATATGGAAATCAGAGGTCAAGGGGCCATTCCCTTGACTCGTACTGATGAGAATTTTACTCCACGAGAAATTGAACAAAAAGCTGCCGAATTGGCCTATTTCTTGCGCGTACCAATTGAAGTATTTTGATGAAGTATTTTGAAATGAATTGAACAATAAAGAATAAATGTTTTCTCGGCATGGGGGAAGGAACTTGCTAATTCCTTTTTTAATAGAATTGAAGTCTTTTTGGAATGTTCATTCGAACAAAAAACATGTTAGATTATTCTATTTCCTCGTTCCTTTGTCGTGGCGACTTCCATAGAATAAAACAAAAAAGCAGGAGGGCGTATATGGAATAACTATAATAAACTATACTATAATTAAGAATAGAATAAATTTTTGGTATACCATTTGTATACCAAAAGTATTTCGTATGCGTATGGATCCCAACTCAATTCTTTTATACTAGAAGATTTCTACTAGAAAAAAGGCTACTACTAATAAGTAGGGATTCATCAAATATATCCGAACATGTATTTCGTAATACGGAATTCATCTCATCTTTTTAGGCCAAAAATCTTGATGATACCTTTTTTTCCTTGGTTGTGGCTAGACGGTGAAACATTTCGAAATAATTAACTGGGGGGGTTCGAAATCCGATTCGTTATTTTAAGTGGGTTTTCGAGTGTTCATAGAAAGGAACAAATGAAGATGAAATTGCTTCGAATTTGCCCAATTGAGATATCTGGGAATAATATTGATTTTGCATTTTTATCCGAAAAGGGCGGACCCTTATTCCATTTCTATATTTCTTCTAGATCCAAGAACTAAACTCCATTTTTACACAAAAATTGGAATGAATAGACCCATAGGTTCAATACCTTGTTATAGAACTCGTGCTTCAGAGAAATATCATATAGAGTCAACGAATGAAGCGGGTTCATTAACAATTCAATTCACAGATCAAAAATGAAAAAAAAGAAAGCATTGCCTTCTTTCCCATATCTTGTATCTATAGTATTTTTGCCCTGGTGGATCTCTCTCTCATTTAATAAATGTCTGGAACTTTGGGTTACTAATTGGTGGAATACCGGGCAATCCGAAACTCTCTTGAATGATATTCAAGAGAAAAACGTTCTAGAAGGATTCATAGAATTAGAAGAACTCTTTCTGTTGGACGAAATGATAAAGGAGTACCCGTACCCGGAGACACATATACAAAAACCTCGTATAGGAATACACAAGGAAACGATACAATTGGTCAAAACACACAATGAATATCATCTCCATATCATTTTGCATTTCTCGACAAATATAATCTCTTTCGCTATTCTAAGTGGTTATTTTATTCTGGGTAATGAGGAACTTGTCATTCTTAATTCTTGGGTTCAGGAATTCCTCTATAACTTAAGTGACACAATAAAAGCTTTTTCGATTCTTTTAGTTACTGATTTATGGATTGGATTTCACTCGACTCATGGTTGGGAACTAATAATTGGTTCGTTCTACAACGATTTTGGATTGGCTCATAACAATCAAATTATATCTGGTCTTGTTTCCACTTTTCCAGTTATTCTAGATACAATTGTGAAATATTGGATTTTCCATTATTTAAATCGTGTATCTCCTTCGCTTGTAGTCATTTATCATTCAATGAATGAATGAAGAACTCATTTGATCTCCTGATATCAATCAAATCAAAATCTTTCTTCCTTTATAAAGAAAGCATTTTGAATCTTACTTAATTCTTTATATTTCTACTGGTTCAAGGTATTCGTCCTATATTTCAGTACAACTATTCCAGTACAATGACAGACTCGTGCATAGGGAACTTTACTAGTTACCTATCTAATTTATTGTAGAAATTCCGAGATCTATGATTGGACATGCAAAATAGAAATACTTTTTCTTGGGTAAAGGAACAGATGACTCGATCCATTTCTGTATCGATCATGATATATGTAATAACTCGAGCATCCATTTCAAATGCATATCCCATTTTTGCACAGCAGGGTTATGAAAACCCACGAGAAGCAACTGGACGAATTGTATGTGCTAATTGCCATTTAGCTAATAAGCCCGTGGATATTGAAGTTCCGCAAGCTGTGCTTCCTGATACTGTATTTGAAGCAGTTGTTCGAATTCCTTATGATATGCAACTGAAACAAGTTCTTGCTAATGGTAAAAAAGGGGGGTTGAATGTGGGTGCTGTTCTTATTTTACCCGAGGGATTCGAATTAGCCCCCCCCGATCGTATTTCTCCTGAGTTGAAAGAAAAGATAGGAAATCTGTCTTTTCAGAGTTATCGTCCCAATAAAAAAAATATTCTTGTGATAGGTCCTGTTCCGGGTCAGAAATATAGTGAAATCGTCTTTCCCATTCTTTCCCCCGACCCTGCTACGAAGAAAGACGTTCACTTCTTAAAATATCCCATATATGTGGGTGGGAACAGAGGAAGGGGTCAGATTTATCCTGATGGTAGCAAGAGTAACAATACAGTCTATAATGCTACATCAGCAGGTATAGTAAGCAAAATAGTACGTAAAGAAAAGGGAGGATATGAAATATCCATAGTTGACGCATCGGATGGACGTCAAGTGGTTGATATTATACCTCCAGGGCCAGAACTTCTTGTTTCAGAGGGTGAATCCATCAAGCTTGATCAACCATTAACAAGCAATCCCAATGTAGGAGGGTTTGGTCAGGGAGATGCGGAAATAGTGCTTCAAGATCCATTACGCGTCCAAGGCCTTTTGTTCTTCTTCGCATCTGTTATTTTGGCACAAGTTTTTTTGGTTCTTAAAAAGAAACAGTTTGAAAAAGTTCAATTGTACGAAATGAATTTTTAGGTCCAGAGATTCCTTAACATAAAGTTGGTAAAAAGTGCCGATTTTTTGTCCATCGATACAATTATGTATGATCAAAAAATTCTGTAAATCCTTTTGCTTGCTTTGTTTATACTCTTTTTGTTTTGCGGGACGCCTGGAATTCATTACTTGTATTCCATTTTAGTAATAAACAATAGGCATACAAACAAATACAAAAGAAGAGAATACAGGGCAAGGATGGGAAAAATGAAAGGAACAAATACTTTTAGGAAGGATTACTAGTCTTCCTAATCTTCTATTCGACACAACAAGAAAAAGGAATTTTCACCCTTTTTCTTGTGTCGTCTTGTATCAAAATAATAATCATTTTTTTTTCCTGTTCGTCAAAGATTACTATTCCTTTCCTTCTTTTCCGGGTCTATCGGAACTCCTTTGTTTAGATTCATAAGAAGTAGTGGACAAACAAAGGGAAAAAGGGATTATATTATGGGGGAATAAATTATTGAGCAAATAGAATTTATTCACTTATTCAATACAATAAATAGAAGTTAAACTTCTAACTTAGAGAAATTATTCAAACAAAAAAGACTGTTCCGGTTGAAAGGTGGATTTGATTTTTACGAATATCCAAATCTTTATTTATTATATGATCAGAGTTTTTATTTTATTTTTAGAGTAGTTTTGATTAAGGTTCTATTAGTTTAGTCTAGAAATGATTTGCAGGATGTCTCATCCGTAGAAATCCATATAATTATTATATATTATTGGATTATAGATAAAATCGATTGATTCGTTCTTTCTTCTTGCTTCCAGTTAATATTTTTTGGGAAGGGCAGGAACTATGAATCCACCGCTAGATTCAATTGTTCACAAACATCATTAAGAAACAAAAGAATAGAGTGGTTTGGAACATCAAAGCAAAGGATCCTTTTTGTCATTTCTACAAATATAATATTTGGATTATGCTGACTGGATAACTAACCAATTTGTAGGTTATGGAATAGATCAAAGTCTCGTTATAAGAGTAAGAACTCCGCGGGCCCTTTCCGCTCTAATCAGACAAAG